ACCCAACTCTATTATTTGGCTTGAGAGAACTAGAAATATATCAATTAAGTGAAACTAAAAAAGAAAAAGATTCAATAAGAAATAATCAGCTACTTCATGAATCGTGCAGTAAAATTCGACCTACAGATTGCACAAATTATTCATTAACAAAAAAAAAAATACAAAATTTGACTGATAGAACGAATACACTCATAAATGAAATAGAAAAAATAAAAAAAGAGAACAAAAAAGAATTTATAATACAAAATATCAGTTCTAACAAAAACAAAATGAGTTATGATGATAAAAGATTAGAATCGCCAAAAAATATTTGGCAAATATTAAAAAGAAGAAATGCTCGACTAATCCGTAAATCACATTATTTTATAAATTTTTTTTTCATTGAAAAGATATACATAGATATCTTTTTAGGTATCATTAATATTCCGAATATCAATGCACAATTTTTTCGGGAATCAACAAAAAAAATTCTTAATAAATATATTTACAATGATAAAGATATTTCTAATAATGAAACAAATCAAAAAATAATTTATAAAAAAAATAAAAGTCTAATTCACTTTATTTCGACTATAAAAAAGTCCCTTTCTACTATTACTAATATTTCTACTATTAGTAATAAAAGTATTAATAAAAGCGCACATACTTTTTTTGACTTATCCTACGGGTCACAAGCATATGTATTTTACAAATTATCACAACCCTCAGCCCTTAACTTAGACTTATATAAGTTAAGATCCGTTTTTCAATATAATGGAACAGCTTTTTTTCTTAAAAATGAAATAAAGAATTATTTTGTTGGAACACAGAAAATATTTCATTCCAAATTAAGACATAATTCTCTTCGAAATTCTGGAATGAATCAATGGAAAAATTGGTTAAAAGGTCATGATCAATATGATTTATCTACGATTAGATGGTCTAGCTTAGTACCACAAAAGTGGCGAAATCGAGTCAATCACCACTCTATAGCTCAAACTAACCATTTAAAGAAATGCGATTCATATGAAAAAAACCGATTAATTCGCTACGAAAAACAAAAGAATTTTGAAGCCGCCTCATTACAAAAGGAAACAGAGAATTTTAAAAAACACTATAGATATGATCTTTTAGCATATAAATTTATATCATCTAAATCTATTAATTATGAAGATCAGAAGAACTCATCTATTTATGGATTACCATTACAAGTAAATAATAACCAAGAAATTTTTTATAATTACAGTACACATAAACGAAAATATTTTAATGTGCTAGGAGATATCCCTATCAATAATTATCTAGTCGAAGATGATATTATAGATATGGAGAAAAATCCGGATAGAAAATATTTTGATTGGATAATTCTCAATTTTTTTCTTAGAAAGAAAGTCGATATTGAGGCCTGGATCAATATTGATACTGACACCACTAGTAATAAATATAGTAAGACTCGGGGGAATAATTATCAACTACTTGATAAAACCGATACGCAAGGTCTTTTTTATCTTACGATTCCTCAAAATCAAGAAATCAAGCTATCCAATACAAAAAAAAAACTTTTTGATTGGATGGGAATGAATGAAGAAATACGAAGTTGTCCCATATCAAATCTGGAACGTTGGTTTTTCCCAGAATGTTTGATACTTTATAACACGTATAAGATTAAACCATGGGCCATCCCAATCAAATTAATTCTTTTTAATTTGAATATAAATGAAAATGCTAGTGAAAATAAAAGCATCACTGGAAAGAAAAAAAAATATATATCAATATTTTCGAATGAAAAAAAATCTCTTGAATCAGAAAACCGAAATCAAGGAAAAAAAGAATCCCCAAGCCAAGCAGATTTTGAATCATCTATCTCAAAGCAAGACAAAGATATTGAAGAAGATTTTGTGGGATCAGACATGAAAAAAGATAGAAATAAAAAACAATACAAGAACAATACGGAAGCGGAGTTTTATTTCTTCCTAAAAAGGTATTTGCGTTTTCAATTGAGATGGGATGGTGTTTTAAATAAAAAAATGATCAATAACATCAAAGTATATTGCCTCCTGCTTAGACTGATAAATCCAAGAGACATTTTTATATCCTCTATTCAAAGGGGCGAAATGAGCCTAGATATTCTACTGATTCAGAAAGATTTAACTCTTATAGAATTGATGAAAAAGGGAATATTGATTATCGACCCAGTCCGTCTGTCTATAAAAAATGAAGGACAATTTATTATATATCAAGCCGTAGGTATTTCATTGGTTCATAAGAGTAAGCATGAAATAAATCAAAAGTACTTAACAAAAACAAAAAGCACTGTTGATAACAAGAATTCTGCTGAATTCATTGCAAAATATCAAAAAATGACTGGAAATAAAGACAACAATCATTATGATTTGTTTGTCCCTGAAAACATTTTATCCCCTAGACGTCGTAGAGAATTGAGAATTCTAATTTGTTTAAATTCTAGGAATGGAAATGGTATGCCTCGAAATGCAGCATTTTGCAATGGGAAGAAGGAAAACAGTCAAGTTTTGGATAAAAGCAAAAGAGATACAACTAACCTAATTAAATTAAAATTCTTTCTTTGGCCTAATTATCGATTCGAAGATTTAGCTTGTATGAATCGATATTGGTTTGATACCAATAATGGCAGTCGTTTCAGTCTGGTAAGGATACATATGTATCCGCGATTCAAAATTAGTTAGTTAATGGTAGATTTGTTTTTCCTATATTTCCTGTAGTATGATCTATGAAAACAAAGAAATGCACACATGCATTGACATATCAATTAGATCTATAAATGATCACCAAAATCTTCTTTTCGGCACTCACAAAAGATAAAAATTTAGACTTAAAATGAAAAAAAAAAAAAAGATTTTGGTATACCTATTCGAATACAATTTTATTTGATCAAATTTGGAATTATTAACAAAATTAAGATTATTGTATTGTGTATACTAAATAAAAATGAATGGCATTATTATTATTGATCAATAAAACTACCTAACACTAAAAAAAAGATAGGAAACAAGTGGGGGGGGCAGATTTCATTTTATGGTAAAAAATTCATTCATCTCGGTTATTTCGCAAGAAGAAAAAGAAGAAAAAGGAGGATCTGTTGAATTTCAAATACGCAGCCTCACCAATAGGATACGAAAACTTTCTTCACATTTGGAATTGCACAGAAAAGACTATTTATCTCAGAGAGGCCTACGTCAAATTTTGGGAAAACGCCAACGGCTGCTGTCTTATTTGTCAAAGAAAAATAGAATAGGTTATAAAGAATTAATTAATCGGTTGGATATTCGGGAATCAAAAACTCGCTAATTTGAAAAAGCAGTTTATTTTGAATTATTTGATTTATTAGATCTTGAATTTGAATTTGAATGAACTTATTTTAGTTTTCAGCAATTCATGAAAGACTGAATCGAGGAAAAACCTATGAATATACCAGCTACAAGAAACGACCTCATGGTAGTAAATATGGGTCCCCACCACCCATCAATGCATGGTGTTCTTCGACTCATCGTTACTCTAGATGGTGAAGATGTTATTGACTGTGAACCAATATTGGGCTATTTACACCGAGGGATGGAAAAAATTGCGGAAAACCGAACAATTATACAATATCTGCCTTATGTAACGCGTTGGGATTATTTAGCTACTATGTTCACAGAAGCAATAACCGTAAATGGCCCGGAGCAGTTGGGAAATATTCAAGTGCCTAAAAGAGCCAGCTATATCAGAGTAATTATGTTGGAGTTGAGTCGTATAGCTTCTCATCTGCTATGGCTCGGCCCTTTTATGGCAGATATTGGTGCACAGACGCCTTTCTTCTATATTTTCCGAGAAAGAGAATTAATATATGATCTATTCGAAGCTGCCACCGGTATGAGAATGATGCATAATTATTTTCGTATCGGAGGAGTAGCTGCTGATCTACCTCATGGATGGATAGATAAATGTTTGGATTTTTGCGATTATTTTTTAACAGGAATCGCTGAATATCAAAAACTTATTACACGAAATCCTATTTTTTTAGAACGAGTTGAAGGAGTAGGCATTATTGGTACAGAGGAAGTAATAAATTGGGGTTTATCAGGACCAATGCTGCGGGCTTCCGGAATACAATGGGATCTTCGGAAAGTTGATCATTATGAGTGTTACGACGAATTTGATTGGGAAGTCCAGTGGCAAAAAGAAGGAGATTCGTTAGCTCGTTATCTAGTCCGAATTGGTGAAATGACAGAATCCATAAAAATTATTCAACAGGCTCTGGAAGGAATTCCGGGAGGGCCATATGAGAATTTAGAAATCCGATACTTTGATAGAGAAAAGAATCCCCAATGGAATGATTTTGAATATCGATTTATTAGTAAAAAACCTTCTCCTACATTTGAATTACCGAAACAAGAACTCTATGTTAGAGTCGAAGCCCCAAAAGGAGAATTGGGAATTTTTCTAATAGGGGATCAGGGTGGTTTTCCTTGGAGATGGAAAATTCGCCCACCAGGTTTTATCAATTTGCAAATTCTTCCTCACTTAGTTAAAAGAATGAAATTGGCTGATATTATGACGATACTAGGTAGCATAGATATCATTATGGGAGAAGTTGATCGTTGAAATGATAATTGATACGACAGAAGTACAAGATATCAATTCTTTTTCTAGATTGGAGTTTTTAAAAGAGGTCTACGGAATTATATGGGCCCTTATTCCTATTTTGACTCTTGTATTGGGAATCACAATAGGCGTACTGGTAATTGTATGGTTAGAAAGAGAAATATCCGCAGGACTGCAGCAACGTATTGGACCTGAATACGCCGGCCCTTTGGGAGTTCTTCAAGCTCTAGCAGATGGGACAAAACTTCTTTTCAAAGAAAATCTTCTTCCATCGAGAGGAGATACTCGTTTATTCAGTATCGGACCGTCCATAGCAGTCATATCAATTTTAGTAAGCTATTCAGTAGTTCCTTTTGGCTATCACCTTGTTTTAGCGGATCTCAATATCGGTGTTTTTTTATGGATTGCCATTTCCAGTATTGCTCCCATTGGACTTCTTATGTCAGGATACGGGTCAAATAATAAATATTCCTTTTTAGGCGGTCTACGAGCTGCTGCTCAATCAATTAGTTATGAAATACCATTAACTTTATGTGTGTTATCAATATCTCTACGTGTGATTCGTTGAGACATAAATTTCTCTCTATTCTTTTCTTTCTAGGAAAGGGTTAGAATGAATTGAGTAGATATCTTCATTTTTTTATTCATTAGTCGGATTGATGAACTAAATCAGATAGTTGGATGAGTGAAAGAGAACAGCTTCTATATAAATTCGCAGTAAAGATATTGAGTCTCATTTTCTATGTATAAGAGTTAGAGAGTTTAGCGGAAATAAACAGAAGCAGAAGATACCGTTTACCCCAAGATTGGTTGATTAGTCATCCTGACTTGAAGCGGGCTCAAAAGATCAACCGTATTGAGTTTTCACTATCGTTTGTATGTATTTTCATACATGTATTACCCTAAGCGATTGAACAAAAACGAGTGGATAGGTAGAAACACCAAGATACGCAAAGGATTAGTAATGTAGATCCGGTAAATTATCCAAAAGTAGACATTTCTACATAATATACAAAGAATACTAATTGGGGCTTTAAATTTGTAGAAGTTATAAAGCAGTACTCCCCACGATTCCGATCCAGAGTATGCTCCTATCCGCCGATTAAATAAATGACTATTGGGAACGAAATAATCCCTTTTTTTATTTTGTAAGCCCCCTTTTTTCAGAAACCGAAAGAAGAATAGGAACGAAAAAAAGAAAGGAATACAAAAGAATAAACAAGATATTTTTTATTCTTTTTTTCTTATATCCATATTTATATCGATACAATTCGTGTCATAATTCATGAATTAATGTAATATAAAATTATTTTTCGTAAGTGAAAACGATGGGTTATTGATTTTTTTACAAGGAGTATTTTATTGAAGAATCAAGTTATTACTCAACAAAGAAAAATTTAAATGATTATGGAAATTTTTAAAGAAAGGATGAGATCAATTCAGAAGTATTTTTTTTATTTATTATTAATTCAATTTATTAATTTAATAATAAATTGACTTCTTTATTATTAATTATTAATATTAAATTAATTATTATTATTAATTAATAATATTAAATTAATTATTATTATTAATTATTAATATTAATTATATTAATTATTATTTTTTTTTTATTAAAAATTATTAAAACATAACAGACAGAATTCAATTGGTTTAATTTTGGACCGTATGATAGATTTGAATCTTATCTATCGTATAACCAAGCATCGCAAGATAAAAGGACTCGGTCCTTAGATTTTTTTATGGCCCTTCAGGAGCCGTATGAGGTGAAAATCTCATGTACGGTTTTGGAATAGCGATGGAAACAGTGATGGTACCGCCGACTATGATTATCTAATAGTTCAAGTACAGTTGATATAGTTGAGGCGCAATCAAAATATGGTTTTTGGGGATGGAATTTGTGGCGTCAACCTATAGGGTTTATCGTTTTTCTAATTTCTTCCCTAGCAGAATGTGAGAGATTGCCTTTTGATTTACCAGAAGCGGAAGAAGAATTAGTAGCAGGTTATCAAACCGAATATTCGGGGATAAAATTTGGTTTATTTTATGTTGCTTCCTATCTAAACCTATTAGTTTCGTCATTATTTGTAACAATTCTTTACTTGGGTGGTTGGAATATCTCTATTCCGTATATATTTGTTTCGGAGCTTTTTGAAATAAATCAACGATATGAGGTTTTTGGGGCGACAATTGGTATCTTTATTACATTAGCTAAAACTTATTTGTTTTTGTTCATTCCTATCGCAACACGATGGACTTTACCTAGGCTAAGAATGGACCAACTGTTGAATCTTGGCTGGAAATTTCTTTTACCTATTTCTCTCGGTAATCTATTATTAACAACTTCTTTCCAACTCTTTTCACTGTAAACGAATATGATATTCGATATTCACAACTTGGCTTAAACAAGAGAAATAAACAAACATCAAATTATTCATATATATTCACGATATGTTCCCTATGGTAACTGGGTTCATGAATTATGGTCAACAAACAGTACGAGCTGCAAGGTACATTGGTCAAAGTTTCATGATTACCTTATCCCACGCAAATCGTTTACCTGTAACTATTCAATATCCTTATGAAAAATTAATCACCGCGGAGCGTTTCCGCGGTCGAATCCATTTTGAGTTTGATAAATGTATTGCTTGTGAAGTATGTGTTCGTGTGTGTCCTATAGACCTACCCGTCGTCGATTGGAAATTGGAAACTGATATTCGCAAGAAACGGTTGCTTAATTACAGTATTGATTTCGGAATCTGTATATTTTGTGGTAACTGTGTTGAGTATTGTCCAACAAATTGTTTATCAATGACTGAAGAATATGAACTTTCTACTTATGATCGTCATGAATTAAATTATAATCAAATTGCTTTGGGTCGTTTACCAATATCAGTAATTGACGATTATACAATTCGAACAATTTTGAATTCTCCTCAAATAAAAAATAAGTAACTCCCTTGATTCAAGAAAATTTTCGAATTACTAAGTACTAAGGTTCCTTTCGTTTTGTTTGGTCACGCCCTACAAATCCCAACTATTCAGTAGTTGGTAATAATCACGTCTTAATTTGGATTGAAAATCGAGTAATTAATGTCTATATAATTATTTCGCAATATAGTTTCGGATTTGAACTACTCTTTCTTTCAGATAAAGAATGAAATTAGTCCAATATCTGTACCCACATTAATTCACATCCCCGAGGATTTCATTCAATTAGGAATTGATTATAAATCATAAAAAATTTTTTCTGGTCGGGTCTCAATAAGGTCATGAAAAAAATTTCGATTTTTTATCTCTTTTTTTACATATAATGGATTTGCCTGGACCAATACATGATTTTCTTTTAGTCTTTCTGGGATCAGGTCTTATATTAGGAGGTATAGGAGTAGTATTATTTACCAACCCAATTTATTCTGCTTTTTCATTGGGACTCGTTCTTGTTTGTATATCCTTATTCTATATTCTATTAAACTCTTATTTTGTAGCTGCGGCCCAACTCCTTATTTACGTGGGAGCTATAAATGTTTTAATCATATTTGCTGTGATGTTCATGAATGGTTCAGAATATTACAAAGATTTAAATCTTTGGACCGTTGGGGATGGGGTTACTTTGCTGGTTTGTACAAGTATTTTGGTTTTACTAATGAGTACTATTACGGATACGTCATGGTACGGGATTATTTGGACTACAAGATCAAACCAGATTATAGAGCAAGATTTGATAAGTAATAGTCAACAAATTGGAATTCATTTATCAACAGATTTTTTTCTTCCCTTTGAATTCATTTCAATAATTCTTTTAGCCGCTTTGATAGGTGCAATCGCTGTGGCGCGCCAGTAATAAATCGTAAATCTATAGAATTAGCAACAGAAATCCAAATGAAACTTCAGTCTGTGTTATCACATCTATTTCTCTTCAATTCTAATTAAAGATTGTTTATGTTGAAAATAGAAATTCTTTTATTCGATCTATTACCAATCTATTTATTTGTTCCGTACCTTTTAGATTCTAGTCAATTGAATCCGTTGAATTGTTGTTCATATTATATTGAAATAAATAAAAATTTAATTGCTAAGGAGTTGGTCAATGATGCTCGAACATGTACTTGTTTTGAGTGCCTACTTATTTTCTATCGGTATCTATGGATTGATCACAAGCCGCAATATGGTTAGAGCCCTTATGTGTCTTGAACTTATACTGAATGCGGTTAATATTAATTTTGTAACATTTTCTGATTTTTTTGATAGTCGCCAATTAAAAGGCAATATTTTTTCAATTTTTGTTATAGCTATTGCAGCCGCTGAAGCAGCTATTGGACCGGCTATTGTTTCGTCAATTTATCGTAACAGAAAATCAACTCGTATTAATCAATCGAATTTGTTGAATAAGTAGTATTAATCATAGAAATTAGAATATTCATAAATTTGAATTAGCATGTATTATACATAATGTATGATCATGTTTGCGAAAAAGTAAGAAATCAAAGTATCTTGGCTCCTTTACATGAGTCGGTCCAGAAGTAGATTGATTAAAAAAATTCTGGTAAATCATTGATTCATCTGGTGTCTAAATATATGATTTATTTATAAATTTACTAGATCGAAAATTTCGAATGTTCAAAAAATTTATAGATCCAATGTCACATTCAGTAAAGATTTATGATACGTGTATAGGATGTACTCAATGTGTCCGAGCCTGCCCCACGGATGTATTAGAAATGATACCTTGGGACGGGTGTAAAGCTAAGCAAATCGCTTCTGCTCCAAGAACAGAGGACTGTGTCGGTTGTAAAAGATGTGAATCCGCCTGTCCAACGGATTTCTTGAGTGTTCGAGTTTATTTATGGCATGAAACAACTCGAAGTATGGGGCTAGCTTATTGATACGTTTCAGAAAACCTTACTTGAATATATTTCATTTTTTTTTACCAACAAAAACCCGCGCTCAAAATAATATATTTTATTTTATATTTTTGAGCACGGGTTTTTCTGGTCCAAGTGTATCTTGTTTTTACCACGAATGATTTTCCTTGGTTAACGATAGTTGTAGTTTTGCCAATATCTGCGGGTTCTTTAATTTTCTTTCTCCCTCATAGAGGGAATAAGGTAATTAGGTGGTATACTATTTGTATATGCATAATAGAACTCCTTCTAATAACCTATACATTTGGGTATCATTTCCAATTGGACGATCCATTAATCCAACTTACAGAGAATTATAAATGGATCCATTTTTTTGATTTTTACTGGAGATTGGGAATAGATGGAATTTCTATAGGACCTATTTTACTGACAGGATTTATCACTACTTTAGCTACTTTAGCGGCCCGGCCGGTTACTCGAGATTCCCGATTATTCCATTTCCTGATGTTAGCAATGTATAGCGGTCAAATAGGACCATTTTCTTCTCAAGACCTTTTACTTTTTTTCATCATGTGGGAGTTAGAATTAATTCCAGTTTATCTACTTCTATCCATGTGGGGCGGAAAGAAACGTTTGTATTCAGCTACAAAATTTATTTTGTACACTGCAGGAGCTTCTGTTTTTTTATTAATAGGAGTTCTGGGTATTGGTTTATATGGTTCTAATGAACCAACATTAAATTTTGAAACATCAGCTAATCAATCGTATCCTATAGCACTGGAAATCATTTTTTATATTGGATTTTTTATTGCTTTTGCTGTCAAATCACCGATTATACCCTTACATACATGGTTACCAGACACCCATGGAGAGGCACATTACAGTACTTGTATGCTTCTAGCTGGAATATTATTAAAAATGGGAGCGTATGGAGTGGTTCGGATAAATATGCAATTATTACCTCACGCTCATTCTATCTTTTCTCCTTGGTTGATCATAGTAGGCACAATTCAAATAATCTATGCAGCTTCAACATCTCCGGGGCAACGTAATTTAAAAAAAAGAATAGCTTATTCCTCCGTATCTCATATGGGTTTCATAATTATAGGAATTGGTTCTATAAACGATACAGGACTCAATGGAGCCATTTTACAAATAATATCTCATGGATTTATTGGCGCTGCGCTTTTTTTCTTGGCAGGAACGAGTTATGATAGAATACGTCTTGTTTATCTCGAGGAAATGGGCGGAATGGCTATCGCAATTCCAAAAATATTCACGACTTTCAGTATCTTATCGATGGCTTCTCTTGCATTACCGGGCATGAGCGGTTTTGTTGCAGAATTGATAGTATTTTTTGGAATACTTACTAGCCAAAAATATCTTTTAATTACAAAAATAGTAATTACTTTTGTAATGGCAATTGGAATGATATTAACTCCTATTTACTCATTATCTATGTTACGTCAGATGTTCTATGGATACAAGCTTTTTAATGCTCCAAACTCTTCTTTTTTTGATTCTGGGCCACGAGAGCTATTTGTTTCGCTCTCTATACTGCTACCTGTAATAGCTATTGGGATTTATCCGGATTTCGTTTTCTCACTATCAGTTGATAAAGTCGAAGCTATTCTATCGAATTTTTTTATTGATAGTTTTCCTTAGTAAACCAAAACATCAAACAGAAATCCTATGATTGTGAAAACCATTCATTGTAAAATAAAAAAAGTCTTTTTTCTTCTCGTAAGTTTAACTAACTAAAATATAAAAATGAATTGGAATTCTATTTTAACCAGATATGTAAGCCATTGAGAAACCTTTGAATCATTTCCATTACTTGATTCAAAGGTTTCTCAATGGCTTACACGAAGTTTTCTTATATATATGCTTACGTTGTCCTAGGTTTGTATTCGTCAAGCCCTTTCTTCAATTCAATTCGATATTGATGTAAATGAACCATAACTATGCAACCCTATTCCTAATAGATTAACTCCAAAATAGCATATCCAAATTATAAGAAATCCCATCGCGGCCACAATTGCGGAATTTACGCTTTTTAAATTTGTTCGAGTATGTAAATAAATCGCAAATATGGTCCAAGTAATAAATGCCCAAGTCTCTTTAGGATCCCAATTCCAATATGATCCCCATGCTTCATTAGCCCACACCGCTCCCGAAAGGATACCTATGGTTAAAAAGATAAACCCGAGGCCAATAATACGATAGCTCCAAAGATCCAATTGTTGAATCAATTGAGATCTGTAATAATTCCTAGAAGAAAGAAACGAAGTGTTTTGTAAAACATTGTTTCTTTCGCTGACGTATTGAATCTCACCAAAAGAAAGTGGATCATTTACGAAATTGTTGCTTTTACTAAAAATCTTTATTAATTTTCGAAATGTAATGACTAGAAGAGCTACTGATAATAACGATCCGCATAAAAGGGCTGCATAGCCTAATACCATCATACTGACGTGCATCATTAACCAATGGGATTGAAGAGCCGGGACTAATATTGCGGATTGATGCATTTCAGTTAAAAGACCCGAAGTAGCAAAACCTTGGGTAAAAATAGCACTTGGGGCGGTTATTGCGTTTAAATTAAAACGGTTTTTTTGTTTTTTAAAATAGGGAACCAGATGAATAATGAAAAAACTCCATGAAAGAAAGATTAATGATTCATATAAATTACTTAATGGTAAATGCCCCAAATAAATCCACCGGGTAACTAATAATCCTGTTATACAGAAAAAAGTAGCTATCATGCCCTTTTCTGACGAATCATATAGGCCTACGATTTCATCGACTAATAAGGTTATTAAATGAATTGTAATTACAATTGAAACGATCGAAAAGGATATATGAGTTAATATATGCTCTAAAGTTGAAAATATCATAAAATTTTTGAAATTAAAAACGGGGGTACCTCAATTATAGGAATGGAAATCGGGAATTGATTTCATTATAGGACTTACTCTTTTAGAAGATGCCATGCCGCCACTCGGACTCGAACCGAGATGCTCTAGCACTGCTTCCTAAGAGCAGCGTGTCTACCGATTTCACCATAGCGGCTTGCTCGAAATCATAATAACCTATTTTTCTTCAATCGTCGAGATTAAAGGAAACAATTCAATGCAATATATTTTAGGAAACATGAAAATTGATGATTAAAAACGTTTTGAAAATTTCAAAATTAGGGATTTGAACGTACCGTTTTCAACAAGAATCCTTATTTTTCTCAGTATATCATTATATTTAGTATTAGGGTGTCAGTTTTATTTAACTTAACACTGGGGGTTTTTCAGAATTTATTAGTTTATACTCAATTAAACGGGAACTGTTGTACTTAGATATTTCGGACTTCAATCCATGGATAAAACTCAAAAATGTTCTTTATGTTTTCTTTATAATGTGCATTTTTTAATGATTCATTTCTCATTTATGGGATTTTATGAATCTACAAAAAAAATTATCCACGAAGAAAAAATTGGCAGAGTCTTTGTATAATCACCTAAAAAAGGTAAAAGGGGTTTTTATTAATTGGGGTGAAAATTAGGGATATATAGTGATACGAACTTAGAGAAATAATGATTTAGAAAGTGATAAGACACATTTGAAACTTAATCAATTAGTTTCAATGATCTATTATATTAAATGATCTATTAATTTTTACTAAAGATCTTATAACTGCTCTTATATATTCTATAGTATTTATATTCTAAAGTATTCTAAATATATTAGAATATGAATATATACTATAAAATATAGGATAAAAATAATATAAATAAAAAAGACAAACCTTTGTTATTATTGAATTATCAAATCGATGGGGAAAATAAGAATCCCCACCCTGAAAATTAGAAAACATACTAAAAAGAAAGGTGAAACCTTGTGCTTGCTTTTACTCTTTTTTCAAACAAAAAAATACCGTTTTTAGATTTTCAAATTCAGTCAACACAAAATTATTATTCGACTATAAGAGCAAAACAACTTCAATTTATTTAATTTAATATTACTATTGATCGGATCAAACCATTAAAGAATATAAATTATTCCTTTTATTATTTTAATTATTTTAACTTTGATAAATTATCAATTTTTTTATAACTTATTATAACTTATAAAATAAAAAAAAAAATCAAACTAAAAAAGAAATTATAAACAACTTCAAAAAAAACTGAAACTAGATTACTTTTCGAGTCAAATCAATTCAGATTTTTCCCAATCTTGTATTATTTATTTGTCGCACAAAAAAAACTTTTTGAATTCCTCGTAGAAAGAGATTTCGCTAACGAAAAAGCTTTCAATGCTGCCGAATATCCCTTCCTTTTCCAAATATTTTTCCGAATGCGTTTTTTTGATATAGAGGTGCGCTTTTTTGGAACTGCCATTAAAAATTTCTAATAGGTTATTCATTGTCAGGGTTGGATGTCAAAGACATCTATTGTTCAAAACCAATTGTTCTTTACTATTAATTATAATTATCGATCTATTTATTTTCTAGATTGTACTTCCTTTATAAAAATATGGATCTAGAAAAATCGCATAAAATAAAATATTACTAGCAACATAAACAATATGGTAGTTTTTAAAAATTAAATAAAAAAATAATTTTTTTTTTTTTCGTCATCCGAAATTTTATACATGGAATAAAATACATCGAAATGTTTAATAACCCAACCCCTATCTTTATTAATAAAAAAAAAAACTTTAGTAATTTTTTTCTATTAATTAATTATTCATTTTATTTAATTGGTCAAGCTCGATAAATGAGTAAATCTAATTTTATTTGAAAAATTAGAATGAGAATAGTAGTTAATCTGCGAAAAGATACAGGATAGATGGGTTTATAAAAGCTATTTTACGAATTCCTTCTTTAAATTTTATATAAAGTCACGTGTTGGAGTCATAGTTTCTCTATCATAACCTTTCCGACAAATGTCTTTTATTGGAATAGAAGACAATCAATCGGTTCAAATTCGTTACTGATTCTGAATAATCCAACTAAAATACTAAAAAAAATAACTTTTATTTTATGAGTTAAATTAGGGTTATTTATGCTTCATATATTTATGCTTCATATCACAATAAAAAAAAAACTTTTTTTGGTGAAATTTTTTATCCTTGCTCTATATATATAAATAAATTATTGTAATACGTAATAGTAATAAAAATGTAAATTTTCATTTTTTGTATCTTTATAAAATTTGACTTAATAATTTAATAAAAAAAACGTATTTCTTTTTCACTAGTAACTTGGTCATATCGTTTGACCAATTCTAACCTCTTGATTTGAAATATTTGAGGTAGTTGAGAAAGATTCAGAATAATTAAAGCTAGAAAATTCTATTTCAGTTTTGTATATCTTAACTTTTTTTATTAACTGACCCTTTTCAAAAGAAATAAAAGCCGGTGAATCAGAAACAATTAATTAAGATAAAAAGATTCTTTTTTATGGAATATACATATCAATATTCATGGATCATACCTTTCATTCCCCTTCCAACTCCTATGTTAATAGGAGTAGGACTTCTACTTTTTCCAACGGCAATAAAAAATCTTCGCCGTATGTGGGTTTTTCCTAGTGTTTTACTGTTAAGTATAGTTATGATTTTTTCCGCCCATATATTTATTCAACAAATAAATAACAGTTCTATTTATCTATCTGTATGGTCTTGGACCATCAATAATGATTTTTCTTTAGAATTTGGCTACTTAATTGATCCACTTACTTCTCTTATGTTAATATTAATCACTACTGTTGGAATTATGGTTCTTATTTATAGTGATAATTATATGTCTCATGATCAGGGATATTTGAGATTTTTTGCTTATATGAGTTTTTCTAATACTTCAATGTTAGGATTAGTTACTAGTTCAAATTTGATACAAATTTATTTTTTTTGGGAATTAGTTGGAATGTGTTCTTATCTATTAATAGGTTTTTGGTTCACCCGACCTATTGCGGCAACTGCTTGTCAAAAGGCGTTTGTAACTAATCGTGTAGGGGATTTTGGGTTATTATTAGGAATTTTATGTTTTTATTGGATAACGGGTAGTTTAGAATTTAGGGATTTGTTTGAAATATTCAATAACGTGGTTGATAATAATGAAGTTGATTTTTTATTTGTTAATTTGTGTGCCTGTCTATTATTTGCCGGTGCAGTTGCTAAATCTGCCCAATTTCCCCTTCATGTATGGTTACCCGATGCTATGGAAGGACCTACCCCTATTTCCGCTCTTATACACGCTGCTACTATGGTAGCAGCCGGAATTTTTCTTGTAGCTCGGCTTCTTCCGCTTTTCATAGTTATACCTTTCATAATGAATCTAATAGCTTTTATTGGGATAATAACATTACTTTTAGGAGCCACTTTAGCTCTTGCTCAAAAAGATATTAAGAGGGGTTTAGCTTATTCTACAATGTCTCAATTGGGTTATATGATGTTGGCTCTAGGTATGGGGTCTTATCGAACGGCTTTATTTCATTTGATTACTCATGCTTATTCGAAAGCATTGTTGTTTTTAGGATCCGGATCAATTATTCATTCCATGGAAACAATTGTTGGATATTCTCCAGATAAAAGCCAGAATATGGTTCTTATGGGCGGTTTACGAAAACATGTACCAATTACAAAAACTGCGTTTTTATTAGGTACACTTTCTCTGTGTGGTATTCCACCCCTTGCGTGTTTTTGGTCCAAAGATGAAATTCTTAGTGATAGTTGGTTATATTCACCGATTTTTGCAATAATAGCTTGTTCCACAGCTGGATTAACTGCATTTTATATGTTTCGGATCTATTTACTTACTTTTGAAGGACATTTAAACCTTCAGTTTCAAACTTACAGTGGAAAAAAAAATAGCTCGTTCTATTCAATATCTCTATGGGGTAAAGAAGAGCCAAAAGTTATTAAAAAAAATTTTACTTTATTAACTTTATTAACAATGAATAATAATGAAAGGGCTTCTTGTTTTTCTAAAAAGGCATATCGAATTGATAGTAATCTAAGAAGCATGATGCGCCCTTTTATTACTATTAGTCATTTTGGAACTAAGAACACTTTCTCATATCCGCAGGAATCGGACAATACTATGCTATTTCCTATGCTTGTATTAGTACTATTTACTTTGTTCATTGGATTCATAGGAATTCCTTTCGTCAATCAATTCAATCAAGAAACTTTGGATTTGGATATATTATCAAAATTGTTAAACCCAGCGATAAACCTTTTACATACAAATCCAAATACTTCTGTGGATTTGGATGAATTTATTTCAAACGCAACTTTTTCATTCAGTATAGCTTTTTTTGGAATCCTTATAGCGTCTTTTTTATATAAGCCGGTTTATTCCTCTTTACAAAATTTGAATTTCTTTAATTCATTTGTTAAAAGTATTCCTAAAAAAAGAAAAATTCTTGGGGAAAAACTACTAAATGGGATATATGATTGGTCATATAATCGTGGTTACATAGATGTTTTTTATTCAATATGCTTAACTAAAGGTATAAGAGGATTGGCTCAACTAACTCATTTTTTTGATAAACGAATAATTGATGGAATTACGAATGGTGTCGGTATTGCGAGTTTTTTCGTAGGAGAAGGTATCAAATATGTGGGGGGTGGTCGAATTTCTTCCTATCTCTTAGTCTATATATCTTATGTATTAATCTTTTTATTAATTTACTTTTTATTTTCTTTTAATTTATGAAAAAAAAACTTAACTCAACTAAAGTTAACTCAATCAATTATTTAATTTATAGATTAAAATTAAACTTATAGTCAAAAAGAATATTAACAAGAGGTTTTTCAACCCAGAGGAGATCTTTTTTTTCTGTAAATATTTCTAACTTCGAATTTTCTTGATTTTCATCCACATCCATATAATAAGTTTCATAAACGGGTCTATTTTTATAGCGTGTCTCTTTAAAGTGGAATTCATCCTTTGTTTTTTCCTTTCCATTCACTCGTATCTCTTCCGTTTCATCGATTTTGTCCGGATCCTCCTTTTCTTCCGAAAAAAGGGAAGGA